ACTTTCAAGATGCCTTGATGGTGAAATGGTAGACACGCGAGACTCAAAATCTCGTGCTAAATAGCGTGGAGGTTCGAGTCCTCTTCAAGGCATAATATTGAGAATGCTCATTGAATGAGCAATTCAATAACAGATTTCGGATCTAATCAATATTGATATACCGAGTATCTTATCTGTTGATACGAAGTATTCCGGCGATCCCCACGATCCGAGTCCGAGCTGTTGGAATTGGAACAGGTTCGGCAGCAGATCACGAAATCTTGGTGATCTTCTCTATCTAATGAATAAGGAGTCCGTTTGGAAATCGTCCGCCCCGCGCCACCCCCCGAGTATATGATTCAACAGGAATCACACAGGGGTGGATTGATAGAAACCTCTAGTAAAATACCCACCAGTACCCGTAACCCAGCGGATAAAGTACATTACATAGTACATTTTAGGGATTGGCGACTTACCCATTCAGTGACTTTGGCACTGGACGTTCCCAAAATGGGTACTATCGGGTCGGGTGAATTAGAGAATAGACAGACGCCTGTTGGCATTCCAGCTTTCCTTCTCTTTTCAGGGCCTATCCGAAAGAGAATCCAGTACCTCTTGGTCGTAAATAGGACGAACCACCTCCATGGATATCTTTGCTTCGGAACAAAACAATTCGAATTAGGCTCGGTCAACCGGAATATGTATTATCCATATGGGAGATCTTCCAATTGAGAAGATCCATCGACCTGAGACGAAGAGAAAGGTCTATCTATTTTCTTTAGTTATTCAGTTAAACCAATGATTCGTTATTGGAGCAGATAGCAACAATCGTTTCATCGGACATGCGTATTTTTTCTTTTCCGACGGATTTCCATGGTTTCATTAATGGAAATTCTTTGATGTAGTGAGTAATAGGCTCTGGTTGTTCACCGTTCAAGAATTCTTGTTTAGGCAGTTCATATCATCCATACATAGTGTTTTGATCTAAGATTTCAATTCTTCCATGCTTCAGCAGTAGCATATTGCTCCATGGAGCTAAGGTCCAAAATATGGAATAAACAAGTGTTTCCACGACTCTACCACCCGGCCAATTCTGTTCCACTTAATCCCCTTTTCATGGCCACATATCTTTACGGCTAAGGAATGGGAAATCTTTCCCCTGTTACATGAATCAAATATTTCATTTCATCCGGGAAAAGCCATCTCTTTCTCCACAATGTCTTTGCCATTTGATCCAATAGCGTTCCGTTAGATAGGAAGAGATTTGATAAATACTGATAACTCTCGGATGGAGTATTAGAACGGAAAGATCCATTAGATAATGAACTATTGGTTCTAAGCCATCTCTGGTGATGAATCAACAATTCGAAGTGCTTTTCTTGCGTATTCTTGATGAACCAGTGTCTAGATATAGATGTAGAAGAATTTGTTTGGGAAGTAATAAGCCCCTTTGACATCTCTTCATCTGCAAAGAATTCTCGACGCGAAAACACAGAGACAAAGGGCTGATCTTTGAATAGGAAAAAGAATGGATCTGCAGGGTCCCAAATGAATTGGCTTATTCGAAAAAAGCCTTGTTCTTTGGACGATCTATCTCGTGTCTGGTACTGCATGGTTCCACTCTGCAAGAACTCCGAATCATTCTCTTGAAGCTCATCCTTTTTATGATAAATGATCCGCTTGCCCCGAAATGACCCGGCCCAATAGGGAAATCCCAATTCAGTGGACCTTTCGATACAATCAAATAGATTGCCACAAGGGCGCCATATTCTAGGAGCCCAAACTATGTGATTGAATAAATCCTCCTCTATCTGTTGCGGGTCGAGGGCTCCTTCCCCTTCTTCAAACTCCGATTCGTATTTTTCATAGAAAAATCTCTGATCAACGATAGAAAAAGATCCATTTTGCATCATATCTAACGGATTCCTTGGTTCGGACCGAAGAAGTAATGTCACTCGATTATTATCAAACTGACTGCAATCCTTTTCTGTCCGTGAGGATCCCGCCAGAGCGCCCTCTACTTCTAATAGGCCACGAACTAGATCAGAAGCATTCTCAACGAATCCATAAGAAGTGATCCTATTTTTTTCACCGGATCCGGGTCCGGGTGAAGACCAAAGATCTTGAGCGACCAATCCGGCAGAACAACTCAAAAGATAAAGAAGTATCGTTAATTTCTTCATGCTCGTTCCAAGTTTGAAGTACCATTTGTACAAATAGGAATCTCCTTCCTTACACGATTTCTTCTTCATATAGATAGATATAGGATCTATGGGGCAATTACTTAGAAGTACATTTTGTGCAACAGCCCTTCCTATCTGATAGAAAAAGACCCCATGATCCTGAACCGATCTTACCTGGGATCGCAAATCCCAAGTTTGTCTATGAAGAGCGGATCTAATTGTATTAGTTTCTATAATTGATTTCTTCTGTGTAATACTAATTGATAGGGCCTCATTGATAAGTGCTACAAGATCTCGTGCATTAGAACCCATGGTTATGGACCCGAATCCGTTAGTATGGAACATTTTCTTTTCCAAGTGAAATCCCCTAGTATATGAAAGAATGAAAAAGTGCTTTCGTTGTTGTGGAATAAGAAGCCTTCGTATCTTAATGCATGTATTTAATTTATTCGGAGCTATTAGAGCGGGATCCACTTTTTGGGGAATATGAGTCGAAGCAATAACAAGAATATTTCTAGTGGAACATCTTTCACAATCCCTGGAGAGATAGTTCTCTAATAGACCGAGGGATAAGTAATTCGACTCATTCACATACAGATCATGAATGTTTGGAATCCATATTATGCAAGGAGACATTGCTTTTGCTAATTCGAATTGAAGGGTGATATCAAATCGGTCTATTTTCGGCGTCATATACATAGTTAGCACATTCGTCATAGTTAGCAGCTCCGTATCAAGGTCATCATCAATATCGTCACTATCATCAATATGGATATCGTCACTATCATCAATATCGATATCATCAATAAGATACTCTTTAGGCTTGTCATCCAGGAACTTGTTCGGAAATACCGTAATGAAAGGAACATAGGAGTTTGCCGCTAGGTTTTTGACCAAACAGGATCGTCCAGTTCCTATAGAACCTATCACTAAAATACCCCTAGAAGGGGATAGGGCTAAGCGGAGCGAAAAGGGTTTTCCATGAGATGGGAAATGAAAACTATTAGCCCCACACGAGGTTTGTGAATAAGTGATTGTCTGATAATGAGCAAGGAATATCCGTCTTTCTGCTAAACAGAATCTATTGAACTCATAATTCATTAGATACTTTTTCTGAATGTCAACTAAGTATCGTAAGTAAATTGATCCCGGTTGTTCAATCATTTGATAACCCGAGTCATTCTTTGATAAAGGATCACTATGAGTCAGACTCAATAGAATTTGATCAATCCTTTTTTCTGTCATTAAGGTGGAGAACTGAACCAAGAATTCTCTTTCTTCATCATCAATCGAATCACTGTTCGCGACCCAGGATTCCATTTTATCATCAATCCAATCACCGTTCACATTTTTTCTTTTTCTTATCAATGAATAGATCTCTTTACTTGTACGACTTAGATGTCTCGTATTTCTCGAAAAAGTGATTCGATTGATGGAATTTGGTATGATACTTATGAGATCGATGAGATTTATATTCAAATATTTCTTCTTAGAACATATTGATTTGACCCCATAAGTGGGACCACCACCCAATAGCATGTTGCCACCAAAAGCAAAACCCCGTATCGAATCTCCTAATTGTTCCAGAGCAACTAGAAAGAGATTCTTTAACCAAAAAGAATTCAGTTCAGATGTAGGATACCTATCCAGAAGTTTTCGCAACTCAATCATGTACGATGGAATCATCAAAGATTTTATCTTTTCTAACTCTGTCTGTAACTCACTAGAGGCTCGGGAAAAAAAGAGAAGATGGATACGAACGAGATATCCAGCAACAAGAAGAAGGAAAAGGATTGAATAGAGGAACTCCCAAGCATTTCTTGATCTCAGATGTGCCCATATCAATGGAACGGGTGACTCATTATTTCGATGAATCATTTCTTCGGACAGAAGAAGATTCTGTAAACACTTATTCGAAATCTCACTTATCAGAGTCCATTGTGGAAGAATCCTCTGAGGAATTGGCCATGATATATCTGATCCATACATAATATCATGAAAAATGGATACAAATTTTTGACTGCTACTTAGTATTGGCAATGGGTCTGAAAAAGTATCTACAAGGGCGAAATTTAGATATTTGCACCCTGTCGAAGTAAGGAACCATGGCATATATGTTTGGAACAGATTCCATTTTGAGAGATTTGAAAAAGCACTATCTCGTTGAAAGGTTCCATACATCTGCCCTTTCTCAACGTATTTCTTTAGACAAAGACTCCGTTTTTTCCTCTTTCCGGATGGTAAATATTTCTCAGAACATGGAGTGTGAATCAAACCCATGTTTGAATTGAAACTAAGATACTGATGCAAGTTCTTCCCTTCTGAATCAGATAGATTCATATCTGAAAGAGGCCGACAATAAGTTCTTTCAAAATTGACTATTCGTTCCTCTCTTAGAAATGTTGCAGAAATGTCTGCGATCGAGTAAATAGCTCTACGAACGACCGGATCGGATCGAATTGGAAAATGGAAAGATTTGTACAAGTTATACGTTTCATCACCACTTTGTAGAAAATCGTTAGGTATGAATATATCAGATACCTGTGACTCGATTGGTGAAATAGTCTCTCTCTCCAAAAAAATATGTTTTTTTTTACCGACGCACAAAGAAAATATTTTGTTGCGAATGAACAAGATATTGAGGAATTGTCCATATGTAAGATCATCATTATGGATACGGGTCTTTTCCACAGAAAAAGGGAATCTTTTGTTACAATAGAACCAGAAGTGATGTGGATCATTCAAGAATCGAAGTCGATTTGCTTTATAAAAAGAAGATATCAATGAACTTCTATGAAATGGTTTCACGGGATTCAGCCAATTGTCTCGATCGTGGGATATCATTGAGAAATAGGAATCCGTGTTATCAAAGAATTTTCCGCAATTATTTCTAGTATGGAATGAGTCAATCATCCACTTTGGTATCTTTTTGAACAAAAATGGTAATATTGTTCCTTCATTGATCAAGAATTTCGGTCTTTGGGAAGTATCACGATCATCCAATAAGAAGGGTTTCAATTTATTCAAATGAACGATTTGAACACCTATTGATTCTAACAACTGATTGCAGGGTTGATCATTCGGACTTTTCAATTCATAGATGTGGATCTCGGACCTATGAATGGGGGTATTCCCGATACTCACAAAGAAAAAGGGAAGTGATTTGGACAAAAAGGGAAGTGACTTGGACAAAAAGAGAAGTGACTTGGACAAAAAGAAACGAAGTGACTTGGACAAAAAGAAACGAAGTGACTTAGACAAATCTTGTTTGTCGATAGCCTCGGACCAATCAATCGAATATTGACTCATACGTAATCGATCGAACACTACTTGAAAACGGTTCTTCTGTTCAGAAACGAAATGTTCCAAATGTTCCTGTAAATTCTTGCTCCCATTGGACCATTTGTATCTATATGCATCAGGATCCCGATTCATGGATCTCTCGGTTCGAGAAATAAGAGGATCAAACCATTTCTTCTGAGTCTCTTTCAAATTCAATAAATGTTGGTTGATCGTATATTTCATTATAGTTATATGATTCAGAGTATCATTTCCTATTTGATCCCTTTGAATTCCATATTCGAAGTTGCGATTGGATCTATTCATTAAAAAGAATCGATTCGATACATTTCTTATGTACCCATAGATGCTATATTGGATTTGAATCAGATTTCGGATCAATCTATATTGATTGACTGCCTCCATGATGTTGTTGCTAGCAAATACCGCTGTTTTTAGTTTTGGATCTTCCAAATCATTCCCGCAGTGGATCCGGACCAATTTTTTTCTGATCCTTCGATAAAAAGATTCATTCTCCTCATAAAAAAGAGGAGGTAGAACCAATAAAGATTTCTTTTTCGATTCATCTCTGGAGTTGAATACCTCATTCAAGAATTTTTTTTGATCCAACCCGTAGGAATCAATAGAAAAGGCAAATCCCCTATGATACACCAGATCCGGCTCGGTTATTGATAGAGTGAATAGATCTGCCATTTCTTGAAATCTCTCTTCTGATTCAAAATCGTGGTGTAACGTGTATCCCCCTTTGTTCCGGTTATGGAATAGATGAAATAAATCCAAAAATGGATTTTTTTTCAAGAATGAAATCTTATTGGAACGGTCCATATCTGGTTCATCCTTCGGAACCATATCACATCCCGGATCTGATGAAATAGGATGAATTGAGACGGTATTTTGTAAATACGTAATTATCTTGAATATATCAACCATTTCTTTATTTTCCGATCGCCTGGAAGGGATAAAAGAAACATCTTGTTTTTTCTTCAAAAATTTCTGATCTCTAGTGGACCTCTCAGTAGGATTCGAACCCAGATGAAGTTCTGACCATCTGTCAGAGAAAAAAGAACGAATTGATCTTGTAGGATTCCCAAGAAATTCTTCGATTTCTTTCGGAAGCAGATGATTATTCATCTGCTTCTCACGTTTCGTGAATAGCCGGGACATTGAGGAAGATCCAAAAAGGCATTTCGGGAATCGATCTGATTCTATCTCTGTTCGTTCCGTTTGAAGAAAGGAAGGATCCCAAAGAATCGATCTTTCTTTTAGTTGCTGAATCTCTGTTTGATCGATCAATGTGTGATATTCTGAATCCTCATTTCTAATGGAATCGAAATGATCTCTGGATTGATCAGAGGATCCTTTCGATTGGCTAGAATCCGTTACTTGAACGAAAATAGATCTTGTGGAATCATATTGAATATTTGACAATACATTCCGTACCCTGCTAAAAAACCAATCCTTGTTTACCAACCACACATTGTCTAACCAAATCCAATTCTCTCTCGATACGTTCCTCAAAAAATCCGATTCGTGCTGATTCTTCCCCCAACTAACGAAGAGATCTTGGCGGAATTGCCACATATGAAATTGAGCACAATTTTGCAAAGAAATACCCCACTTGTTTCTCGAGAAGAGATGGGAAACGTGCTCAATATCATTTGATTGAATAGTTGCCTCAGCTCCTTGTTGTTTGAAGAAACCCTCCCCTTCAATTGGTCTTTTTTCACGAAAAGCAGACATGAGATAACAAATCAAGTCTTTCCCTAAGATTTCGAATAGCTGTCCCGAATTCAAGTTGATTATGTTTCGCTTCTTCCTCGGAGAAAGACGATCAAACAATTCCCAATCATGGTCCTTGCGGATCGGATCATCCGTATAGGATAAAAAAAGAAACTCCAGATATTTGCTATCTTTCTCTTTGAATGAGATCTCAATTCCAGCTACGGTTTCATTAGCTATCTTACAACTGGAATCCCTCTTTTTTCCGATCCGGTTCCTCCACCACTGCGAACCCCGGTTCGATTCAGGCATGATACACTTTTTATTTATTGGGAGAACCCAAGTACTCTCTTGCGGATCCATGAAACAACTCTCAGAAATCTTTTTCTCTTTTGGAAGATACAGGAGCGAAACAATCAATCTATTGATATTGGAAGACCAAAAAGATTCTTCCAATGTCTCATTTCTGGGTCCAATGGAATTCATAGGTATAGGAAGAAGCTCCATCAAATAGAGATTTTTTCTTTCGACCATCTTTCGATTGGTAATACGAGATATAAGGACCACTACTACAAGCAGTACTACACCTTTGATCGTGAAATATCGATTGCTTGTTGAACCCTGTGAATCACGTGAAAGTAGGATACTCCAAATTCGGGGGTCAGAGAGTTTCATAAAACGTTCTTGGTGGAAAAAAATGTGAGTGAAAGATCCCACTGAATCGAATTTGATCCATGAATCTAAGAAATAGTGAGAATTCTTGATCTCACTCAATATCTCTCTCAATTCGAAGATCCAGGATTTGAATTGATATCGTTTCATTGATTCCTCCTAAAGATTTTCATTGATTCCTCCTAAAGATTTCATTTCAATTGGAATTTGGTTATTCACGATGTACAATGAGCCCTGTTAAGCATCCATGGCTGAATGGTTAAAGCGCCCAACTCATAATTGGCAAATTCGTAGGTTCAATTCCTGCTGGATGCACGCCAATGGGAACGTTCAATAAGTCTATTGGAATTGGCTCTGTATCAATGGAATCTCATCATCCATACATAACGAATTGGTATGGTATATTCATACCATACCATATGAACAGTAAGAACTAGAATTCTTATCGATACTGGAACTCATAGGGAAGAAAATGGAGTTATGGATGGAATCAAATATGCAGTATTTACAGAAAAAATCGGTTATTGGGGAACAATCAATATACTTCTAATGTCGAATCAGGATCAACTAGGACAGAAATAAAGCATTGGGTCGAACTCTTCTTTGGTGTCAAGGTAATAGCTATGAATAGTCATCGACTCCCAGGAAAGGGTAGAAGAATAGGGCCTATTATGGGACATACAATGCATTACAGACGTATGATCATTACGCTTCAACCGGGTTATTCTATTCCACCTCTTATAGAGAAAAGAACTTAAAGCAAAATACTTAATAACACGGCGATACATTTATACAAAACTTCTACCCCGAGCACACGTAATAGAGCCATAGACAGAAAAATGAAATCCAATCCACGAAATAATTTGATCTGTGGACAGCATCATTGTGGTAAAGGTCGTAATGCCAGAGGAATCATTACCGCAAGACATAGAGGGGGAGGTCATAAGCGTCTATACCGTAAAATCGATTTTCGACGGAATGAAAAAGACATATCTGGTAGAATCGTAACCATAGAATATGACCCTAATCGAAATGCATACATTTGTCTCATACATTATGGGGATGGCGAGAAAAGATATATTTTACACCCCAGAGGGACTATAATTGGAGATACCATTATTTCTGGTACAGAAGTCCCTATATCAATGGGAAATGCCCTACCTTTGAGTGCGGTTTGAACTATTGATTTACGTAATTGGAAGTAACCAATTAGGTTTACGATGAAACCTAGAAATCAATCACTGATCCAATTTGAGTACCTCTATGGGATAGACCTCAACAGAAAACTGTTGAGTAACGGCAGCAAGTGATTGAGTTCAGTAGTTCCTCATAGAAAATTATTGACTCTAGAGATATGGTAATATGGAGAAGACAAAATTGTTTGAAGCACGCACAGAACCGGAAGCGCCCCTTGTTTCAAAGAGAGGAGGACGGGTTATTCACATTTAATTTGATGGTCAGAGGCGAATTGAAAGCTAAGCAGTGGTAATTATAAAGATCCCCCCGGGGAAAAATAGAGATGTCTCCTACGTTACCCGTAATATGTGGAAGTATCGACGTAGTTTCATAGAGTCATTCGGTCTGAATGCTACATGAAGAACATAAGCCAGATGATGGAACGGGGAGACCTAGGATGTAGAAGATCATACATGAGTGATTCGGCAGATTTGGATTCCTATATATCCACTCATGTGGTACTTCATCATACGATTCATATAAGATAAAGATCCATCTGTCTAGATATCATCATATACATCTAGAAAGCCGTATGCTTTGGAAGAAGCTTGTACAGTTTGGGAAGGGGTTTTTAAAAGAAGAATCTACTTCAACCGATATGCCCTTAGGCACGGCCATACATAACATAGAAATCACGCTTGGAAAGGGTGGACAATTAGCTAGAGCGGCGGGCGCTGTAGCGAAACTGATCGCAAAAGAGGGTAAATCAGCCACATTAAGATTACCATCCGGGGAGGTCCGTTTGATATCCAAAAACTGCTTAGCAACAGTCGGACAAGTGGGTAATGTTGGGGTGAATCAACAAAGTTTGGGTAGAGCCGGATCGAAGTGTTGGATAGGTAAGCGTCCTGTAGTAAGAGGAGTAGTTATGAACCCTGTAGACCATCCCCATGGAGGTGGGGAAGGGAAAGCCCCAATTGGTAGAAAAAAACCCACAACTCCTTGGGGTTATCCTGCGCTTGGAAGAAGAAGTCGGAAAAGGAAAAAATATAGTGATAGTTTTATTCTTCGTCGCCGTAAATAGGAATATTGAAAATAGAATTTTTTGAATTTGAAATAATGTGATGGGCGAACGACGGGAATTGAACCCGCGCGTGGTGGATTCACAATCCACTGCCTTGATCCACTTGGCTACATCCGCCCCTTATCTAGCTAAAGGATTTTCTCTTTTTTCCATTCATCATTATTGTATTTATTCTTACCTTCATACTTAGATCGAGATATTCTATTGGACATAGAATGCCAATCTTTAAAATGTAAAAAAAGGAGTAATCAGCTGTGGCACGTTCACTAAAAAAAAACCCTTTTGTAGCTAATCATTTATCAAGAAAAATTGAAAAACTCAACATGAGGGAGGAGAAAGAAATAATAGTAACTTGGTCTCGGGCATCTACCATTATACCCAAAATGATTGGCCATACAATCGCTATTCATAATGGAAAGGAACATTTACCTATTTATATAACAGATCGTATGGTAGGTCACAAATTGGGAGAATTCGCGCCGACTCTGACTTTCGCGAGACATGCGAGAAACGATAATAAATCTCGTCGTTAATTTGGAAAAAAATAGATACTTATCATTCATTGGCGGGAGATAACCTTATGATAAAGAAAAAGAACTCAAATTCGAGTGGAGAAGTAAAAGTAAAAGTTTTAGCTCAACATATATGTATGTCTGTTTTCAAAGCGCAAAGAGTAATTGATCAGATTCGCGGGCGTTCTTATGAAGAAACACTTATGATATTGGAACTTATGCCTTATCGAGCATCTTATCCCATTTTAAAATTGGTTTATTCCGCAGCAGCAAACGCTAGTCATAATATGGGTTTGAAGGAAACCGATTTATTCGTTAGTAAAGCCGAAGTCAACGGAGGTTCTTTTGTGAAAAAATTAAGACCTAGAGCTCGAGGACGTAGTTATCCGATAAAAAGGCCGACTTGTCATATAACAATTGTATTAAAAGATAAATCAAAATTATCTTTCGATGAATTTAATATTTAGATTCATATTTAGAAAAAAAATAGATGGAAAGATAATATAATAAAAAATATGGGACAAAAAATAAATCCGCTTGGTTTCAGACTTGGTACAAACCAAAATCATCATTCTTTTTGGTTCGCACAACCAAAAAATTTTTCTGTAGGTCTACAAGAAGATGATAAAATACGAAATTGTATAAAGAACTATGTACAAAAAAATAAAAGAATATCCTCTGGTTTCGAAGGAATTGGAATTTCGCGTATAGAAATTAAAAAAAGAATTGATTTAATTCAGGTTATAATCCATATTGGATTCCCAAATTTATTAATAGAGGGCCGAACACGAGGAATCGAAGAATTACAGATGAATGTACAAAAAGAATTTCGTTCTGTGAACCGAAGAATCAACATTGCTATCACACGAATAGAAAAACCTTATGGAGACCCCAATATTCTTGCAGAATATATGGCTTCTCAATTAAGAAATAGAGTTTCATTTCGAAAGGCAATGAAAAGAGCTATTGAATTAACTGAACAAACAGATACAAAAGGAATTCAAATACAAATTGCAGGACGTATTGACGGAAAAGAAATTGCACGTGTCGAATGGATCAGAGAAGGTAGGGTTCCTCTACAAACAATTCGCGCTAAAATTGATCATTGTTCCTATACAATTCGAACTATCCATGGAGTACTAGGCCTCAAAATTTGGATATTTCTGGATGAAGAATAATAGACCTTTATTTATTTTGTCATTCTATCCAGTAATATAGTGATATTATAGAACAAAAAACTATAAACTTTTTCTGTTTTTCTGTTAAATAAAAAAAATAATAATTCGAATTCTATAAGGTTGAATCAAAAAGAAATTCATTTTTTTTTTTTTATTTTATAATTGCTATGCTTAGTGTGTGACTCGTTAGTTTTTCTTTAGAGTTTTTAGTAGAATCAAAAAAAGACTGATCCCTAATATTAATTCAATAATTACAACTACTAAAAAAAAAAAATGAAAAACTAATAACTAACTTATTGCTTCATATTGTCGAGATCCCAAAAACAGTCACTATATGACTGGATCAATCATATAGTTGTAACAACTGGAATTGTTCCATAACAAAAAAATATGATTGTGGATTTGAAAAAAAAAAAGGGATGCGGATAAATGGAAAGGTGATAGAAAGAGAGAACAAAAATATCAATGATATATAATTCCAATATGTATGGTCTATGAATTACCTCATATAAATAAAAGGCAATGTAATAAAGCATTAATTTTATATTGTTTTAATATTGTATCGATTGATATATAAATAATAAATGATATATAAATAATAAAGAGCTTCCGGTTAATAGAAACTGAGGAGATTGACTCGAAAACAGATTTTGTTGAGAGCTCCATTGCAGAGTTCAGGCCTAATCATTAATGGAGAAGCTATAGGAACGACGAAACCTGTGACTATATAAGATTCTATTTAAAAGAATCCAAATGATTTAGCAGGCGGGATGGCGGAATGAACCAAGAACAATTTTTTTTTACTCGGAAAGGTTGTGGATTGATCCTACGAATAAAGCAGGAAAACGAAAGAGTCAATATTCGCCCGCGAAACCCTTATTTCTTATTTATTGGATTCCAATATTGTCTTGATTCAATAATTTATTAAAAGAAAATAAAAAAAATAAGGATCCAGTATAAAAAAGAAACATTATCTATATCTATAAATAGACAAATCTAACCGTATATACAGCTTCTTATCTAATAAATGAAATATAATATCAATAAATCCCATTACTTAGTTTAATGTATTAGTTATTAAATACATGCGCATCCGTAATATTATCGAATCCTTTCATTCGTGAGGAGCTGGATGAGAAGAAACTCTCATGTCCGGTTCTGTAGTAGAGGTGGAAAAAAACCATCAATTATAACCCCAAAAGAACCAGATTCCGTAAGCAACATAGAGGAAGAATGAAAGGAATATCTTGCCGGGGTAATCATATTTGCTTCGGCAGATATGCTCTTCAGGCACTTGAACCCGCTTGGATTACCGCTAGACAAATAGAAGCAGGGCGAAGAGCAATGACACGATATGCACGTCGTGGTGGAAAAATATGGGTACGTGTTTTTCCCGATAAACCTATTACAGTAAGGCCCGCAGAAACACGTATGGGGTCGGGAAAGGGGTCTCCCGAATATTGGGTATCTGTTGTTAAACCCGGTCGAATACTTTACGAAATGGGCGGAGTCTCAGAAACTGTAGCCAGAGCAGCAATTTCAATAGCTGCGTGCAAAATGCCTATAAAAACTCAATTTGTTATTTCAGGATAGGGATGTAGAACTAAATATGAAAAAGGGATGAAAAAATAACCACGAGTTTCTTTATTTCTAGACAAATACTATTTCTTCTTTTTCCTCATTCTTTGCATTGAAATAAAAAATTCAAATAAAAATGATATGATTCAACCTCAGACCCTTTTGAATGTAGCAGATAATAGTGGAGCTCGAGAATTAATGTGTATTCGAATCATAGGAGCTGGTAATCATAGATATGCTCATATTGGTGACGTTATTGTTGCTGTAATTAAAGAAGCAGTGCCCAATATGCCTCTAGAAAGATCAGAAGTAATAAGAGCTGTAATTGTACGTACATGTAAAGAGCTCAAACGTGACAACGGTATGATAATACGATATGATGACAATGCAGCGGTTGTCATTGATCAAGAAGGAAATCCAAAAGGAACTCGAGTTTTTGGCGCGATTGCTCGGGAATTGAGACAGTTGAATTTTACTAAAATAGTTTCATTAGCTCCCGAGGTATTATAAAGACTCTATAGTCATAGATCAAATTAGGATATTGTTCTAGTAGGATATCTGAAATAAACCCAATTAATAGATTGTGTCTCACGCATATACTTTTACTAAAATTACTAAATTTAATAATTAATTTAATAATAAATTTCAAATTTAATTAAATAAAATAATGAATACTTTGAAGTATTCAAATATTCAAATAAAAAAACATGTTGATTATATCAAAATTAGAAGCACCAATAATTAAAATTTGTCATGGGCAGAGACGCTATTGCTGATATAATAACTTCTATAAGAAATGCTAACATGAATAAAAACGGAACAGTTCGAATAGTATCCACAAATATCACCGAAAACATTGTTAAAATACTCCTACGAGAGGGTTTTATTGAAAATGTTCGGAAACATCAGGAAAGTAATAAAAATTTCTTGGTTTCAACCTTGCGTCATAAAAGAACTAGGAAAGGAATATATAAAACGATTTTAAAACGTATCAGTCGACCCGGTCTACGAATTTATTCCAACTATAAAAAAATTCCTAAGATTTTAGGTGGAATGGGAATTGTAATTCTTTCCACTTCTCGAGGCATAATGACAGATCGAGAAGCTAGACTAGAAAAAATTGGAGGAGAAATTTTGTGTTATATATGGTGATCCTCCTCTGGTATCCTAATTTTATCTCTAACTTCCTATTTGTGAAATAGAGAGTAAAGGTGCATTATATAACTCTTCTTCCATTAGTTGATACTTCAAAAAGGTTTCCTGAAATGAAAAAAAAAACAAGAAACTTATTTTCTTCCAAGGAATAGATTCAAAATTTAAAGTAAGGAGTAAGAAATATGAAAATAAGGGCTTCTGTTCGTAAAATTTGTGAAAAATGTCGACTGATCCGTAGGCGCGGACGAATCATAGTGATTTGTTCCAATCCGAGACATAAACAGAGACAAGGATAATCTTTCTAAAGTTTCTCAAAGAGGGGTTATGTAAAAATAAAAGATTTGTTTTAACATAAAATGGATATCTCCATATCTTTTTATATATTTCTGATTCATATTTATGAGATGATAAAATATGGCAAAACCTATACAAAAAATTGGTTCGCGTAGGAATGGGCGTATTAATTTACGTAAAACTGGACGTAGAATACCAAAAGGAGTTATTCATGTTCAAGCCAGTTTCAACAATACCATTGTAACTGTTACAGATGTACGAGGTCGGGTGGTTTCTTGGGCCTCCGCCGGTACTTCTGGATTCAAAGGCACAAGAAGGGGAACACCCTATGCTGCGCAAGCAGCCGCTTTAGATGCTATTCGTACTGTAGTAGATCAAGGTATGCAACGAGCAGAAGTTATGATAAAAGGTCCTGGTCTCGGAAGAGACGCAGCATTACGGGCTATTCGTAGAAGTGGTATACTATTAAGTTTCGTACGTGATGTAACACCTATGCCACATAATGGATGTAGACCTCCCAAAAAAAGACGTGTGTAAAAAAAAAAAAAGAATTAAATGGATTTCAAGAGAAATAAACGATTCAATGATCTGATCAAATAATAATATTAGTATGGTTCGAGAGGAAATAGCAGGATCCACTCGAACACTACAGTGGAAATGTGTTGAATCAAGAGTAGACAGTACGTGTCTTTATTATGGTCGTTTCATTCTGTCCCCGCTCATGAAAGGGCAAGCCGATACCATAGGTATTGCCATGCGAAGGGCTTTACTTGGAGAAATAGAAGGAACATGTATCACACGTGCTAAATCTGAGAAAGTGCCACATGAATATTCTACGATAGTAGGTATTGAGGAATCGGTACATGAAATTTTAATAAATTTGAAAGAAATTGTATTGAGAAGTAATCTGTATGGAGTTAGAGACGCATCCATTTGCGTTAGAGGTCCTAGATACGTAACCGCTCAAGATATCATCTCACCGCCTTCCGTGGAAATAGTTGACGCAACACAGCATATAGCTAACCTGACGGAACCAATTGATTTGCGTATTGGATTACAAATCAATAGAGATCGCGGATACCGTATGAACCCCACAAATAACTCTCAAAACGGAAGTTATCCTATAGATGCTGTATCCATGCCTGTTCGAAATGCAAATCATAGTATTCATTCTTATGCAAATGGAAATGAAAAACAAGAAATACTTTTTCTAGAAATATGGACGAATGGAAGTTTAACTCCTAAGGAAGCACTTTATGAAGCTTCTCGTAATTTGATTAATTTTTTTATTCCTTTTCTGCATGCGGAGGAAAGGAACATTCATTTCGAGGAAAATAAAAACAGGTTTATTCTACCTCCTTTTACCTTTAAAAATGGATTAACTAAGCTAAAGAAAAACAAAAAAGGAATTCCATTGAAATGTATTTTTATTGACCAATTAGAACTATCTCCTAGGGTCTATAATTGTCTCAAAAAGTCCAATATACATACATTATTGGACCTTTTGAGTAACAGTCAGGAGGATCTTATGAGAATTGAATATTTTCGTACAGAAGATGTAAAACGGATATTGGACACTCTACAGAAACATTTCGCAATCAATTTACCTAAGAATAAGTTTTCATTTTAAAGAAATTTTTTTCTTTTTTTATAAAAAAAAACTTCATTTTTTGTCTTCGACACACAATTCGTATTTTCGCGAAATAGATCATAATAAAATTCATGTATCTAGGGAGGATTCACTTTAGAAGCCACTATTCCCTAGATACCTATATCGTGGTATTTCACAGTTGAATCAATTTGAAAAAGACCTAAAGTTAGAGATTTATCAATAGGTAATGTTGCTCCAATACCTAACCAAAGAGCTACTGCGGTACCGATCAAAAAGACTGTTGTAGCTACTGGACGACGAAATGGATTTTGGAATTTATTAACATTCTCCAAAAAGGGCACTGTTAATAATCCTGTTGGTACTGAAACCATTAAAAGAACACCCAATAATTTATTGGGTACTGTGCGGAGTATTTGAAATACAGGAAAAAAGTACCATTCGGGCAATATTTCCAAAGGAGTTGCAAATGGATCCGCCGGTTCACCAATCATTGATGGTTCTAGGACTGCTAAGCCGACATTACATGCAATAGTACCTAGAATTACTACCGGAAAAATATATAAAAGATCATTGGGCCATGCGGGTTCTCCATAATAATTATGCCCCATCCCTTTGGCCAATTTAGCTCTTAATACAGGATCGTTCAAGTCAGGTTTCTTTGTTATTGGGATAGGTGAATTCTTAAGGATCCATCCCCCGAAAGAACCGGACATGATAATTTTTCATCATCCGGCTCGAGCAAGATTCAAAAGAATTATAGAAATAGATTGATAGAAAATCTATATTTTATAGATATCCACACATATAAAATAGAATGACTTTATGTAAGTGATAAAGGATTTACTAGGTCCCATTTCTGAAGTTGTACCTATTCATATTCAGTGCAAATAATTGAGTTCTTACAGATAAATGCTCAATATCCAAGTAAGCTTAAAAATTTGATCATAATCAAGGGCTTTTTGGACTGTCTCATGTCTTTTTGATTTTATTCGTTTTTTTCCCCACAACATCTCGATTTTCTTACATACAAAGTCTTTACTTGTTACTAATAAAGTCTAGCCTCTGTTCTTCCTTAGATCCCTTATTTAACTCCGATAGTATCATATTATAGATCGAGGTCGATGCAGAGGAAATGAATGCATTTCCATACTATAAATAAGTAAGTGGGATAGATAAAACATTGGATCATGCCACATCACTTATTCTACAGGATCTTACGGAGCCTGTTCATGCATGACATAATTCGGACATGATCATAGAAAAAATTCTCCTCAAGCGAACCGGCCTATCCTATGCTACATAGGGGGATTTACGTGGTGGTTGGATGCGGAGACACGTTTGGTTGGGAATTTCAACGTGGCGGTATAAAATAATATATCGGCATGGCCCAATCAATAGTTCAAGTCACACACTCCCATAATCCATCCATCCTCTCTTCGGAGAATCCACTTCAACTATTCTTATCAAATAAGAACTAAACTACTTCGGAGTTGAAGAGAAGTATCAAAAAACATGTCTTATTTTTTCAATAATACATATTTGTAGCAATGAAATACTATTGTTCCTTCCCGATAGGATATATCAGAAATTACAAATATCTATGATCTGTTTTCTCTATAAAATAAAGCTATAACTATAAAGGACCTGAAATACCTTGCTTACGTATCATTGGGAAGTGCATTAACATAAATACGGCAGTAAGAAGAGGCAATACAAAAGTGTGTAAACTATAAAAACGAGTCAAGGTAGATTGCCCCACACTAGCACTTCCACGTAATAACTCTACCAAAGGAGATCCTATTATAGGAATAGCGTCAGGCACGCCTGTCACAATTTTTACTGCCCAATAACCAATTTGGTCCCGAGGTAAGGAATAACCAGTTACACCAAAAGATGCAGTCAATACAGCCAGAACCACACCTGTAACCCAAGTTAATTCGCGGGGTTTTTTAAACCCACCTGTAAGATACACACGAAATACGTGCAGAATCATCATTAGAACCATCATACTTGCTGACCATCGATGAACTGATCGAATTAACCAACCAAAGTTAGCTTCAGTCATTATGTATTGAACAGAGGAAAAGGCCTCCGTAACAGTTGGACGATAGTAAAAAGTCATAGCAAAACCCGTAGCTACTTGTACTAAAAAACAAGTAAGCGTGATTCCTCCTAGACAATAAAATATGTTGACATGAGGAGGAACATATTTACTAGTTATATCATCTGCAATCGCTTGAATCTCGAGACGTTCCTCGAACCAATCATATACTTTATTGAGATAGGGAATCCGAGAGGACCCCCCCCCCGAGAACCGTATATGAGAATTTTCTCTCGTACGGCTCAAACAGAAACACACAAATACCAATTTTGACGGATATGCAATAGAAAGTTCAAAACTTCTTAGCTGCTCGATGCAATTTGTGCCAAAGATAGGAAGTAAAAAAAATCCGAAATCCATTCTTTGTGATGCTAATGCCAAAAATATCAAGTTAGCTCGTACACCTTTCTTTTTCTTTATATTGAGCGTTCCAGGCCTCTTGAATCTTCTCTTTCCTATTTTTGTTTATTTTTGTTATTTAATTTGTTGTTTTTTGTGCGTAATGCGGGTCGACTTTTGTTTTACTGTTGATAGGAATTCCCTTGTTAAGACCCTATATATAAATCAATTAAAACCTCAGATTCATACAAGAACCACGATGATTTAATCTCAAGCTAAATAAAAGGGTTCTTTGAGTAAAAACCATTTGATCATCAATTATTCAATTTCAATGAGTGGATGTAATAACTCAACAAAATCTAGAGAAAGAAGTTGTTCTTCAGATAAAATTAATTTCGTAAGTCTAACGAAAGCAAAATTATTTAATTTAGGAGATACCCATCTGAAATTTTTTTTAGTCCGGTTGCGAGGTCTAAATAATAGGTATGAATCATAGTTAGAATATATTTTTTTTTACTTTTTTCTATAATATTCCGTGTTCCAGATATTAGAATAAATATCCGACGGGGTGGAATCGTCTTAATAGAGATGACAGGGCCGTTCTCTGTATTATCAATAGGATCAATTATAACAAGTCACACGCTCATATTCCGGAAATACCGAAAAAAGAAATACCACAGTCGAACTACCAAAAAGGTCTCTAAATCCAAGTTTTCAATAAAAAAAAAATTTTATTGAAAAACTAGAGGTTCATAGTTCTTATGAACCTAACTCATTGAAATTCCATCCAGTAAAACGGAAGAATTATAAATTTCCAAAATAATAGATAGGAATATTGCAAATAGAGCCATTGCAACTCCCATAAGTGGTGTAGTCCCCCAGCCCGGAGCTACTTTACCATATTCTGAATTCAATGGTTTCAATAAACTCCCTACAGTAGTTTGTCTTGGCCTAGATCTAGAACTACCCTCAACGGTTTGTGTAGCCATAAATCCTATTTAATCATTGGTTGAGATCGGTTGACTTTGTATACTATTCCGTTGTAATTGTAAATAAATAAACGATCTTATCGTAGATCTATTGTAATCTTGAAATTTTCGAAAAATGGAAACAGCAACCTTAGTCGCCATCTTCATATCAGGTTTACTTGTAAGCTTTACGGGGTACGCCTTATATACCGCTTTTGGGCAACCCTCTCAACAACTAAGAGATCCATTCGAGGAACACGGAGACTAGACTTGTTGAAGTAATGAGCCTCTTGATATGAGGGCCCATTACTTCAGTTTCTATAATGAAAAATTATTTCATTATTTTTTAGTCGGAACCTTAGGTGGTTCTCGAAAAAAGATAGCGAAAAAAATTATCCCTAAAGTCGAGACTAAAAGAAATGTATAAACCAATGCTTCCATAGATTCGATCGTGGTTTACAATTATAGCTTTCACATCTATTCGTTTGATTGAGTGGGATCATTTACCATACCATAAAAAAAGAGGGGAAAGAATCAACGAAAAGAAGTTGATTCAAGTCTCTATTTTTTTCTCGGGTACCCGAGAAAAAAATAGAGATAGAGGATAAAGGTACCAGAGCAGTCTTGTATCAAACTACTTGTCTCTTTGTAGTTGGATCTCCAAGTTTTTGGAATGCTCCAAATTCCACTTGAGCATCCAAATCTGGATCAATACCAGCAAAAACATCTCTAAACAAGGTTCTAGCGCCATGCCAAATATGTCCAAAAAAGAAAAGCAAAGCAAACGAAGCATGCCCAAAAGTGAACCAACCCCTTGGACTACTACGAAAAACACCATCAGATTTTAAAGTAGCCCGGTCTAATTCAAAAATTTCGCCTAATTGTGCGCGCCTAGCATATTTTTTCACAGTAGCAGGATCACTATAATTGACTCCATTGAGTTCGCCACCATAGAACTCAACAGTTACACCTACTTGTTCGACACTATATTTTGATTCTGCCCTTCGAAAAGGAACATCTGCCCGAACAATTCCATCTCCATCTACTAAAACTACCGGGAATGTTTCAAAAAAAGTAGGCATACGACGTACAAAAAGCTCGCGCCCTTCTTTATCTCTAAAGACGGGATGCCCTAACCATCCAACAGCTATTCCATCCCCGCTATCCATTGAGCCCGCTCTGAATAATCCCCCTTTTGCCGGATTATTACCAATGTAATCATAAAAAGCTAATTTTTCGGGAATTTTAGACCAAGCTTCCGATAAACTTAGATTTTCAGCTAGTCCGGCACCAACTCTTCGATATATCTCTTGCTGGAAGTATCCCTGATCCCACTGATAACGAGTGGGACCAAATAACTCGATTGGGGTTGTTGCTGAACCATACCACATAGTTCCAGCAACAACAAAAGCTGCAAAAAAAACAGCCGCGATACTACTAGAAAGTACAGTTTCAATATTGCCCATACGTAATCCTTTGTAAAGACGTTGAGGCGGACGGACACTAAGATGGAATAGGCCTGCCAATATGCCCAGTGTACCTGCTGCAATATGATGAGAGGCGATTCCGCCGGGAACAAAAGGATCAAAACCTTCCGCGCCCCACGCTGGACTTACAGATTGTACTTTTCCAGTTAGTCCATAAGGATCAGACACCCATATTCCAGGACCATATAAGCCTGTTACATGAAATGCGCCAAAGCCAAAGCAAGCCACTCCTGAGAGAAATAAATGAATTCCAAAGATTTTGGGCAAATCCAAAGAAGGTTTTCCTGTACGTTCATCACAGAATATTTCTAAGTCCCAATACACCCAATGCCAGATGGCCGCTAAAAAACACAAGCCAGAAAACACAATATGTGCTCCGGCCACGCCTTCATAGCTCCAAATACCCGAATTCGTTACAGTTCCTCCTGAAATACTCCAACCACCCCATGAATTGGTTATTCCTAAACGAGTCATGAAGGGTATAACGAACATACCTTGTCTCCACATTGGATCAAGAACAGGGTCAGAGGGATCAAAAACCGCCAATTCATATAGAGCCATCGAACCGGCCCAACCGGAAACTAGAGCCGTATGCATTATATGGACAGAAAGCAATCGGCCGGGATCATTCAATACGACAGTATGAACACGATACCAAGGCAAACCCATGGAAATACCCCTTTCTCAAAGAAAAATAGACACTATGTAACTTTATCGCATTGCAATAGACTTTATTTACCTAATCTTTTCAGCGAATTCTGTATGAGAAAAGGTTACTTTTTATTGTATTCCGTTGAAAATAACGGCTAAATTCTGTTCGTAAGAACAAAGAGAAGCAGATCTATTCTATACCCGATAAGTACCAATACGCAATGGGAGCATTAGTCCTATTTTGGGGGAATGAATGTATGGATCCTTTTTATTATTCGAACGATCTATCTCTTCAATTAAGATTTTTAGTTCTTAATTCTATCTTTCTCTAAAAACCTTCGAAGAAGACAATAAACTCATTCTTACGTTTCCATATTAAAGTGAAGTATAGTACTTAAATTTTTTCTTTAATTTAATGCCCATTGGTGTTCCAAAAGTACCTTTTCGGAGTCCTGGAGAGGAAGATGCAGTTTGGGTTGACGTATAGTGCGACTTGTCAGACATATTGGGTCATATGGAATTTCCCCATTTTCTCCCCCGATCGAGATATCCTCTGTTTCGCCCAAGAAATATTGTATTGATTGAAGAATCAATCATGCGTAGCGTGAAGTTAAATTAGATTAATTTAGATTGAGGAGCAATATTCTTAATTAGAAGAATTTATGGTTAACTTGGACTAAAAAAATGGGGTATCCAGGCTCTGCTCATAAAATACCAAATGGGTAATAGTAATATATGTAGAATTACCGCTTGTAGCTATGCATAGAAGATTCTTCTATTTTATTTATTTAATTAGAGAAGCACTCTAAAACTGCCATGTCAACCATTATAATAAATCCATTGAATAGTTTTTTGGAGACATGAAACGAATTGAAAAAAAAAAATCGTAGCAAAAAGAAGTGGTACTGAGATCATTTGTCCTATATGTACAACTAGAATTCGGATAGATCTTTCCCCGGAGTAGAACATGAACCTAAAAGAATTCAAAGGGCCCATTCAGGAACAAGAAAATGACATCGTGATTTAAATCTCGACGAAACAATACATCAATGAGAGGTTAATTAAATAAGTTCAGTAAATTTTTTTTTTGTTTTAGGGAAGGGGTAAAAACTCTTTCTTTTTTTAATGGAAGAAAAAACCGCTTCATTAGAAAAGCAGGAATCTCTTAAAAAAAAGAGGGATAGGATTGGAATCAACACATTGATTCTTTATTTTCGCAATTTTTTTGAACCGTATGCATCCAAAGATGCACGTACGGTTCAAAAGGGATATAATTTTGTCCTAATCAACCGACTTTATCGAGAAAGATTACTTTTTTTAGGCCAAGAAGTTGATAGCGAGATCTCAAATCAACTTGTTGGTCTCATGGTATATCTCAGTATAGAAGATGATACTAAAGATCTTTATTTGTTTATAAATTCCCCTGGTGGATGGGTAATACCAGGAATCGCTATTTATGATACTATGCAATTTGTTTCGCCCGATGTACATACAATATGCATGGGATTAGCCGCTTCAATGGGATCCTTCATTCTGGTCGGAGGGGAAATTACCAAACGTCTAGCATTCCCCCATGCTTGGCGCCAATGAGTTTTTATAAAAAAAAATAAAGAAGAAGACTATGCCTTCGCCATATTGAATATGAATAATAGGTAATAATAGCATGGCACTTCGAGTTCGAGATGAACAAACTATTATTGTTTTTTCTAACACGATATTTTCTATCGAGATAGTAGTATGAAAAAAGGTTATTTCCGACTTGATCTTCTATATCGGGAGTGCATTTCAGCGTCACAAACCGTTTTCTTCCACACCAGAAGCCTTTTTCTGATATTTCTCTTACGAAGAAAAGAGTACGAAAAAAAAAAAAAGAAACTTTGGGATTGCTAAATCACAGACGAGATAAATATAGAAAGCAACAGAACCATCATAGTATTTTTTTTTTTTACATTACAATATGAATGAAAGGAAGGGTGGTAAATGGATCATTCAACAATCTAGATCGGATGGATTCTTTTTTTTTATTCGATAAAATAGAAAGGGGAAAAGGAAATTCCATTGCAGAGCCGTATGCAATGCACAAAAGGTGCCTGTACGGTCCGTCGTTCAATTCTATTTTTTTCTTGTTTTTTTTTAGTCCTTACTTTAATCCAATTTTTCAAGATAGAAGAACCGTTCATGCATGATGTTAGATCAATATTATCAGGGTTATGATTCACCAACCTGCTAGTTCTTTTTATGAGGCACAAGCAGGGGAATTTATCTTGGAAGCGGAAGAACTACTCAGACTTCGCGAAACCCTCACAAAGGTTTATGTACAAAGAACAGGTAACCCTTTATGGGTTATATCCGAAGACATGGAGAGAGATGTTTTTATGTCAGCAACAGAAGCCCAAGCTCATGGCATTGTTGATCTTGTAGCGGTCGAAAATGAAACTATTGGGGATTTCGCCTAAATATATGATTCCCTCCATAATTCTATTTTTCCGTGATTTGATATTGAATGTAAATAATTCATAATCATCAATAAATCAGGTTAAGATCGATCTAAACCAACCTATTTTATTATATATATGTATGATATGCCGACAATTAAACAACTTATTAGAAACACAAGACAGCCAATACGAAATATCACGAAATCCCCCGCACTTAGGGGATGCCCTCAACGACGGGGAACATGTACTCGGGTGTATGTGCGACTCGTTTAAATCATGAGTTCAAACAAAATAAATACAGCAATTTTTCAAGTACCAATCACCAGTACCAAGGAATAAAGATAGATAGGATGGAAAAACTTACTATCTATAAAGCTAAAGATTCATCATCTACCTATATTTTTGTGTAGGAAATTTATGGTTTCCATTGGTGCAAATCCAATCACCTCAGTTTGAGATGAGAAGTAATTCTCCATTGGTAGCAAATAGTTATCTATTAAGCGGAGGAAAGAATACTATAAGAAAAGAAGCAAAAAGGTTATGTTCCTATTCTTGAAAGAACGGACTAACAAGG